TCGAATCTTTAGTATTCTCTTATTTATTAGCTGTGTCTACTCTTTAGGCAGAATGCCGTCACCCATTTTGAGTAGGAAACTGCAAGAAACCTCACAAATGACAGAAAGAGATGTAGAAATAGAAACAACTTTCGAAACGAAGGGGACTAAACAGGAACAAGAGGGATTCACCGAAGAAGATCCTTCTCCTTCCCTTTTTTCGGAAGAAAGGGAGGATCCGGACAAAATCGATGAAACGGAAAGGATCCGAGTGAATGGAAAGGACAAAACAAAGGATGAATTCCACTTTCACTTAAAAGAAGAAGATAAAGACCTCTTCTGGTTTGAAAAACCCCCTGTGAGTCTTCTTTTCGACTATAAACGATGGAATCGCCCATTGCGATATATAAAAAATTATCGATTCGAACATGCTGTAAGAAATGAAATGTCACAATATTTTTTTTATACATGTCAAAGTGATGGAAAACGAAGAATTTCTTTTACATATCCATCCAGTTTATCAGCTTTTTTTGAAATGCTACGACAAAAAATGTATTTTTCTTTTTTTACAACAAAAAAATTCGTCTGTGATGAACTGGATAAATTCTTCTATGATGAACTGCATAATTATTATTGTTGGATTTATACCAATGAAAAAAAATGGAGGAGCCTAAGGAACGAGTTTAGAGATAGAATTGAAGCCCTAGACAGAGGATCTCCTTATCTGGATGTACTCGAAAAAAAGACTCGATTATGCAATCATAAAACTAAAGAAGAATACTTGCCTAAAATATATGATCCTCTCTTAAACGGATCCTATCGTGGAATAATTAAAAAATTTTATTTACCTTCAATCCTAAATGAAACTGCAGTCAAAAATTCGATAGAGACAAATTTTTTAAATAAACTCAATAAAGTTCATAGTATCCTTCTTTTTAAGGGTAAGGAACTTAATGTTCATAATTTTGAAGAATTGTACCAGAAATTGGAAGGGAAAATAGCTACATTGGAAGAGAAATTGGTCCAGAAATTGGACCAGAAATTGGAAGAGAAATTGGAAGAGAAATTGGGACAGAAAATATATACATTGGATCAAAAAGCATTAGCAAGAGAATTGAGTCTTTTAATCGATGAATTTGCTAAAGAATCAACATCAAATTGGAAAAGAATTTCTTTATTTCCGGAACAAAGACGAATTGATTCAGAAGATCCAGAAAAAGTTTTGAAATTTTTAATCGAAAGAGTCATAATTGATCCCATCATTCAAACAATATGCGATACAGCCATAATTCCTCCCATGGAAAAAACAACTCGAAAAAAATCGATTGGAATAAATAAAAAAGTCCCCCGATGGTCATACAGATTATTCAGCGAGGTAGAACAACTCGGAAAAACTGCAACAACGGAAGAGGGGGAAGAGTGGATAGTAGACCATCAAATTCGCTCGAGGAAAGCGAAACGTATGGTTCTTTTTACGCAGGGTCCAGAGAATGCCGCCCCAACTATGACGAAGCCTAATGAACTAGAAGAAGTGGATATGATAGATTATCCCTATGAAGCGGATTTTCGTCGAGACATAATCACAGGTTCTATGCGTGTTCAAAGACGTAAAACCCTTACGGGGAAAATGTTTCCCTTATATCCGTATTCCCCACTTTTTTTCGACAGAGTAGGATTTTCTTGGGATGTTCTTTTCGAACCATTCATATTATCAGTAATTGAGATTTCCGACCTAATACAAGACATTTTTAGAAAGGGTATAAAAGGAAGCGTAGCAAAAAGAATAAAGAGGTTGAAAAAACAAAAAAAAATGTACATGGAGGAAAACAAAAGCTACGAAGAAATTCAAAAAGAAGTCAATGAAATGGAAAAGGGGCGGGACGGGCAGACGGAAATGGAACGAATAGAAAGGACACGAGAAAAAATAGCAGACCTCTATGATATCCTTATTTATGCTCATGGAATAAGAGCTTTGATTTTACTAATTCAGTCGAGGCTTAGACAATCTATTGTATTACCTTCATTGATACTAGCTAAAAATATTGTCCGTTTCTTATTACGCCAAGAGCCCGAGTGGGGGCAGGATATAAGGGAGATGAATAGAGAAGTGTATGTTATATGCACCTATAATGGTATGCCAGTACTAAAACCAGGAAGAAACGGAATTTTTCCTCCAAACTGGGCCACAGAGGGTATACAAATAATGATACGATTTCCTTTCCGTCTGAAACCTTGGCACCGATCTAAGATACGACCTTCTCGTAGGGATCCAAATCCAAAGCAGGAAAGTCCTGCTGCTTTTTTAACGATTTGGGGACTGGAAACTGACCGTCCTTTTGGTTCTCCTCTCGTAGGACTTGGTATTTTGTTTTGTTATTATTTTGGACCCCCTTTGAAAAAACTCCAAAAAGCAATTCTAAAATGGAGTTTTCGAGTTCTAAAAAGTTTCAAAGAAAGAAAAAAATTATTGTTTCTAAAGGTCCAAAAAGAACCAAAAAAATGGAGAGAGGATTCGAGTGAAATAAAAAAAGATTCTATAATCAATAATCAGATTATTCATGAATCATCCATTCAAACCCGATCTATGGATTGGACAAATTATTCACTGACAGAAATAAAAATGAAAGATCTGACTGATAGAACAAGCACAATCAGAAATCAAATAGAAAGAATTACAAAAGACAAGAAAAATGGATTTCGAACTCTAAAGATAAATATTAGTCCTAACAAAACAAGTTATGGTGCTCAAAAATTAGCATCACTAAAAAATCTTTTTCAGATATTAAAAAGAAGAAATGATCGATTAATCCGTAAATCACATTTTTTTTTTAAATGGATCGTGGAAAGGATATACACGGATATCCTTCTAGAGAGCTTTCCATATATCATTAATCGTCTTACTAATAGTCTTTATAGGCCCATGATCATTATAAAACTTTTTCGTAAATTAAAAAAAAAATCTTTTTTTGATACAAAAGAGAAAAAGATAATTGAGCGTATTTCAACTATACAAAAAAAACTTTCACCTTCTCGTATTCGTCATAAGATTCAGACGAAGTCGGAGGTTTCTTTTAAATTATCCCTCGTGTCACAGGCCTATGTATTTTACAAATTATCACAAACCCAGGTTATTAACTTGTATAAGTTAGGATCTGTCCTTCAATATGACGGAGCATCTTTATTTCTTAAGAATGAAATAAAAGATTATTTTCGAAGACAAGGAATAATTTCTTCCGAATTAAAGCATAAGAAACTTCAGAATTCTGGAATGAATCAATGGAAAAATTGGTTAAAGAGTCATTATCCATACGATTTATCTGAGCTAAAATGGTCTAAATTAGTACCGCAAAAATGGCGAAATAGAGTCAATCAACATTGTAGGGTTGAAAATCCAAATTTAATCAAACGGGATTCATCTGAAAGAGAGGAAAAGGTTTCGTTATTGCTAAATAAAAACGATCATTTTCAAAAACTGTATAGATATGATCTTTTAGCATATCAATCGATTTATTATGAAGATAAGAAGGACTCATATAATTACAACATACATAAACCGAAATTTGTTGATATGGGGGGGAGTATCCCTATTACTAATTTTATAAGAAAAGATTATTTTATGTATATAAAAAATCCAGATAGAAAATTTTGTGATACGAAAGGTCTTTTTTATCTCAAAATTAATAAAGATAAAGAAATCAACCCATCCAAGGGTTTCTTTTCTTTTTTTGATTGGATGGGAATGAGTGAAGAAAGACTAAACCGTCCTGTATCGAAGCCGATACCTTGGTTATTCCCACAATTTGAGTTATTTTTTAATGTATATAAAATGAAACCCGGGTTTATACCAATTCATTCACTTATTTTTCATTTTAATGAAGATGTTAGTGAAGATGTTAGTCAAAATAAAAATCTCACGAAAAATCAACCCCAAAGCATTTGGACTTGGGAAATCGACTTAGATGCGTTCATGAAAGGATCTTTTGCTTTGCAATTGAAATGGCTGCTGAGTCCTTTGACTATCGAATTATTCGATTATGCGCTGTCCGTACTTGAATGGGAAAAGGAAAGCAGAATGACAACAAAGTTTGGTTTCGGCTTTATTAAGAAGGAGGAGTTCACTCTGGATCCAATGCTAATCCGGGATTTGAATCTTTCAAAAATCCTAAAAGAGGGAATATTTATTATCGAACCAGTTCGTATACCTGTAAAACATAATGTAGAATTGATTATGTATCAAACCATAAGGATTTCTTTGGTTCATGAGATTAAACAAAAAAATAATCAAAAAAGATACAGAGAAAATATGGATAAGAATCATTTTGAGGAATCGATTGCAAGACATCAAATGATGACGAAAAATAGAAACAAAAATCATTATGATTTGCTTGTTCCTGAAAATATTTTCTCGTCTAGACGGCGTAGAGAATTGAGAATTCTAAGTTGTTTCAATTCAAGGAATAGTAATTGTGTGGATAAAAATGCAGTATTTTGCAATGGGAACAAGGTAAAAACCTGTGGTCAATTTTTGGATGAAAGCAAAGATCTTGATAGAGAGAAAATGAAATTAATGAAATTCTTTCTTTGGCCCAATTATCGATTAGAAGATTTAGCTTGTATGAATCGCTATTGGTTTGATACTAATAATGGTAGTCGTTTCAGTATGTTAAGGATACATATGTATCCACGATTGAAAATTGATTGATGATACAATTGTCTTCCCCTACGATATATATATCGGGTGGATAAATAGCTGCGCACATGCCTTGTCTTACATCCTTTTTTGATACATGAATACTAATTCAATGACGTATCAATTAGATCATAAAATGAATCAATAAGGAAATTAGGATTGATTCTTGTGTATACTAGATCAAAATACCTCGCATTATTATTACTGATCAGTCAAATTCATATTCGTAAAATAAAAAGAGTAAATTAATAAAAAAATTGACGCATAAAATAAAGAAAAAAAAAGATAAGAAGAAATGCGCCCCCCCCCTACATACTTGAGACCTTCTCCTACAAAAAAACTTGCAACACCTAATCCATTTGGAATTCCATCAATTACTCGTCTGTCAAAAAAATTAACTAGTTCGGACAATCCTCTTACACTCCGAATTACGTATGTTGTATAAAAAGCATCTATGTAACCACGATGATGGGCCCAATCATATATTACATTTTGTATTTTGTCCGAAAAAACCCTATTTGGATGCCTTTTAGCAAAATAATTAATTAAGACAAAATTTTGTAAGGACGAATAAATGGGTTTATATAAAAAAGACGCTATAACTATTCCAGAATAAGCTATACTAACCGAAAGGGTTGCATTTATCACAAATTCAGACCAATCAAAAGAATTTTGATTATTCAATTTTGGATGTAAAAGGTTTACAGACGGAGTTAACCATTTGGACAATAGATCTAAATCTATACCTTCTTGATTGAAAGGAATTCCTAGGAATCCTATGAACAAAGTAAATAAAATCAATACAAGTAGAGGGAATAACATCGTATTACCCGATTCGTGAGGATATGACGCAATTTTTTTATTGCCACAATTATTAATAATAAGAAAGGATCGCATCTTTTTTTTTTTATTTTCGTGCGGGTTCTTAGAAAAACTTTCGTTATTTTTTATTGGTAACAAAGTGAATAAACGAAAATTTTTGTTAATAGGTTTCAGTCCTTCTTGACCCCATAAGGATATTGAATAGAAGGAACTACTTTTTTTTCCATTATAATTTTGAAAATGAACGTTTAAATGACCCTCAAACGTAAGTAAATAGATGCGAAACATATAAAATGCGGTTAATCCGGCTGTAGCCCAGGATATAATTGCGAAAATTGGTGAATACAACCAAGTATCACTAAGAATTTCATCTTTGGACCAAAAACAAGCAAGGGGCGGAATCCCAGAAAGAGAAAGTGTACCTAATAAAAAAGAAGTTTTTGTGATTGGCACATGTTTTTTTAAACCCCCCATAAAAACCATATTCTGGCTTTTATCTGGAGAATACCCAACAATAGCTTCCATAGAATGAATAATGGATCCAGATCCTAAAAACAATAATGCTTTTGAGTAAGCATGAGTAATCAAATGAAATAAAGCAGCTCGATAAGACCCCATACCTAGAGCTAACATCATATACCCCAATTGAGACATTGTAGAATAAGCTAAACTTCGCTTAATGTCTTTTTGGGCAAGAGCTAAAGTAGCTCCTAAAAGTACTGTTATTATACCTATTAACGCGATTAGATGTAGTATGGAGGGGATGACTATCAAAAGAGGAAAAAGTCGAGCGACAAGAAAAATCCCCGCAGCTACCATAGTGGCAGCATGTATAAGAGCCGAAATAGGAGTAGGCCCCTCCATAGCATCAGGTAACCATACATGAAGGGGGAATTGGGCGGATTTGGCAACTGCACCAGCAAATAATAAGAAAGTACATAAAGTTCCAACTAAAAAATGGATTTCATTATTATAAATCAAGGTATTGAATATTTCAAACAAATCTCGAAATTCAAAACTGCCTGTTAGCCAATAAAGACCTAAAATTCCTAATAATAAACCAAAATCCCCTACACGATTAGTCACAAACGCTTTTTGGCAAGCATTTGCTGCAACAGGTCGTGTAAACCAAAAACCTATTAATAGGTACGAACACATTCCAACTAATTCCCAAAAAATATAAATTTGTATTAAATTCGAACTAGTAACTAAGCCAAGCATAGAAGTATTGAAAAAACTCAGATAAGCAAAGAATCTCAAATATCCTTGATCATGAGACATATAATTGTCACTATAAATAAGAACTAGAATACCAACAGTAGTGATTAACATTGACATAATAGAAGTAAGTGGATCAACCAAGTAACCGAACTCTAAAGAAAAATCATTATTGATGGTCCAAGACCATACAGATTGATAGATAGAAATACTATTTATTTGCTGAATAGACAATTTCATTGAAAAAATCATAACTATACTTAACAACAAAATACTAGGAAAAGCCCACATACGCCGAAGATTTTTTGTTGTCTTCGGAAAAAGAAGAAGTCCCGTTCCAATTAACAAAGGAACTGTAAGTGGAATAAAAGGTATGATCCATGCATATTGGTATATATGTTTCATAAAAAATAAAATTTGATTTTCGATTCACCGGCTCTTACCTCTTTCGAAAGAGGTCAGTAAAAAAAATTAAGATATGCGATAATATAATTTTTTTCTATTCGAAATCGAAATTATTAGAATAAGCATTTTATTAATATTCAACTCAAGAAGTTCTAATTGGTCAAATGACCAAATAGTTATTAATTAAACTATTGAAACCTATGAATATAGAGAATATCCAAAATTTATACTTTTCATTATTATTTTGATAAATCCATAGATAGAAAAATTATAAAAAATTAGGCCAAACAAAAAAGTACGTAAGTCTGATACTGATATGAATCACAAGATCTAATAAAATTCATAACCTAAGTGAAGTCAAAAACTAGGAACTATTTAACTTTTTTATTCGGAATCAGTTATTAGGTCTCTGCAAAACTCTTTGATTGATTGTCTTCTATTACAAAAAAAAGAATATTTTGATTTTTCTATGCTAGCCAAGACTTTACTTTCGACTTTACATAACATAAAATAAAAAAAAATGAGAAAAACATATCAAATCATGTCCACTTTAACTAAATAACTAGTCTCATTTCAATTCAAAAAACCATATATTTCTTAAAAAGAATCAAGTTTTCTATTAGGTAATTAGGTACGAATAGCTTACTTAACTATTCCAAAATTAAACCCTTCGATGTGTTTATTATATGACATATAAATCAAATATGAAATACAAAAGTCACATAACAAAAATAAACAGAAATAGAAGTCGAAAGTTTGCTTCTTGATTTTCTTTTTTATGGTACATCGTATTCTATAAATAGAAATTTGAATAAGAAAAATATGTAATTTTCCTATATTTCTAGTTTTTTTTGAGATATTTATTTTTTAAAAAAACATAGTCTATAACTAAATATAAAAATAGGACAGAAAGATTACTTTGCTTTGCATAATAGATGTCTTTCACATACAACTATAACAATGAATAACCTATTCATTTTTGAATGGCAGTTCCAAAAAAACGTACTTCAATTTCCAAAAAGCGTATTCGTAAAAATATTTGGAAAAGAAAAGGATATTCGGCAGCATTAAAAGCTTTTTCATTAGCGAAATCTCTTTCTACCGGGAATTCAAAAAGTTTTTTTATACGAAAAATAAGTAATCAAACGTTAGAATAATCTGAATTGAGCTGACTCAAAAAAAACTTCTACAAAATTTTCTTTATCATTTATATTCATAAAAAAATAGAAAAAAAAAGAAATCATCTAAATTTTAAATATAGAATGAATGCTTTGTATTCATTAATGTTTTTTTTTTGACCTGATCAACATGAAATAGACCTTGCTTTTCTCTTATGATATGTAAACTCAAAATACGTCTGTCTGTATACGGGACTTTTTTGTTTGAAAACTAGAGGATTTCACTATCCTTCTTTTTTTTTAGTATATTTTAGCATTTCTGGGATGGGGATTCTTACTTTCCCCATCAACCGACTGGTCCCAATAGAAAATTAAAGTGGTTTTTATATCTATGGAAAAGCAAACAAAATATATTTAGTCAAAAAGGGATCCTTACTAGATAGCGGATTTGTATAGTTACTTCAATTTCAAGAAAACAGAAACTATAGGAAATCTTATTGACTATAACTGACACTAACCCCAAAAAGGATTCTTATTGAACATTCAAATTACGATTGTCTTTATTCAACATTTTTTTATGTTTTATAAAAATATCGCCATTGAATTGACTCTTTCAATCTCGACGATTAAAGATAAATAGGCTATTATGATTTCAAACAAGCCGCTATGGTGAAATTGGTAGACACGCTGCTCTTAGGAAGCAGTGCTAAAGCATCTCGGTTCGAGTCCGAGTAGCGGCACATTTTTTTACAAATTCGAAAAAGGAATCTAATAGCCCTAGAATGAATAATAATCACAATGAGATGAATTTCATTCTGAATTTCTATTTGTAAGTGAGGGATCTCTTTTCTTTATCTTTATATATATATATTCTTATGATATTTTTGACTTTAGAGCACCTTTTCAATCATATTTCCTTTTCAATCGTTTCAATTGTAATTACAATTCATTTAATAACTTTAGTAGTCAACGAAATAGTCGAACTAGATGATTCATTAGAAAGGGGTATGATACTTACTTTTTCCTGTCTAACAGGATTATTAGGTATTCGTTGGATTTATTCGGGGCATTTCCCATTAAGTGATTTATATGAATCATTAATCTTCCTTTCGTGGAGTTTTTATATTATTCATATGATTCCTTATTTTAAAAAACATAAAAAAAATTTAAGTGCAATAACAGCGCCCGGTGCTATTTTTACCCAAGGCTTTGCTACTTCAGGCTTTCTAGCTCAAATGAAGCAATCCACAATATTAGTACCCGCTCTCCAATCCCAGTGGTTAATGATGCATGTAAGTATGATGATATTGGCCTATGCAGCCCTTTTATGTGGATCATTATTATCAGTAGCCCTTCTAGTCATTACATTTCAAAACAATATAAGTCTTTTTGGTAAAAAACCATTTTTATTAAACGAGTCTTTGTTCTTCGGGAAGATCCAATACATGAACAAAGAAAACAATATTTTACAAAGCACTTATCTTTTTTCTCTTAGTAATTATTATAGGTCCCAGTTAATTGAACAATTAGATCATTGGAGTTCCCGTGTTATTAGTCTAGGATTTATCTTTTTAACCATAGGTATCCTTTCAGGAGCAGTATGGGCTAATGAAGCATGGGGATCATATTGGAATTGGGACCCAAAGGAAACTTGGGCATTTATTACTTGGACCATATTCGCGATTTATTTACATATTAAAATAAATATCAATTTGAAAAGTGAAAATTCTGCAATTGTGGCTTCTATAGGATTTCTTATAATTTGGATATGCTATTTTGGGGTCAATCTATTAGGAATAGGATTACATAGTTATGGTTCATTTCTATTAAAAAGCACCTAAATTGAATTAAAGAAAGGACCTAACCTGTCGAATAAAACCACAGGACAGGGTATATTCCCTATCCATATAAAAATAAGCAAGTCTCGTCGAGAACCATTTCAATCAAGTAGTATAGTGATTCAAATGGTTCTCACAAACGTCAAACTATCCTATTTAAATTATAATTTAAAAATAAAAATTTAAAATTCGTTTTTTTGTGCGTTACGTAAAAAAGAAAGTTTCCGTTTAAAACTATCTATAAAAAAAATTAGATAGAACAGCTTCTACCTTCTCAACTGATAGTGAGAGAACGAAATCTGGGTAAATGCCAATACCTATTACTGGCAGAAAGATAGTGAGTGAAACAAATAACTCTCGCGGACCCGAATCAAAAAACGAAGAGTTTGCACTATTTAATAACTTGTATCCATAGAACATTTGACGTAACATAGATAATAAATAAATAGGAGTTAATATCATTCCAATTGCCATGCCAAAAGTAATTAGGACTTTTGGCATTAAAAAAATTTTTGGGCTGGTAATTATTCCAAAAAATACTATTAATTCGGCAAAAAAACCACTCATGCCCGGTAACGCAAGGGAAGCCATCGAAAAAGTACTGAAAAGTGTGAATATTTTTGGCATTGAAACGGCTATTCCACCAATTTCGTCGAGATAAACAAGACGTATTCTATCATAACTCGTTCCTGCTAGGAAAAAAAGTGCAGCACCAATAAATCCATGAGAGATTATTTGTAAAATGGCTCCGTTGAATCCCGTATCAGTTATAGAACTAATTCCTATAATTATGAAACCCATATGAGATACAGAGGAATATGCTATTCTTTTCTTTAAATTACGTTGTCCCGGAGATGCTGAAGCTGCATAGATTATTTGTATTGTGCCCACTATCATCAACCAAGGAGAAAATATAGAATGCGCGTGAGGTAATAATTCCACATTGATCCGAACCAATCCATATGCTCCCATTTTTAATAGGATTCCGGCTAAAAGCATACAAGTACTATAATGTGCTTCTCCATGGGTATCCGGTAACCATGTATGGAGAGGTATAATCGGCGATTTGACAGCAAAAGCAATAAGAAATCCAATATAGAATATTATTTCTAATCCCACAGGATACGATTGATTAACTAACGTTTCCAAATTTAATGTTGGTTCATTAGAACCATATAACCCTATACCCAAAACTCCCATTAACAGAAAAACGGAACCCCCTGCAGTGTACAAAATAAACTTTGTAGCTGAGTATAGACGTTTCTTTCCTCCCCATATGGATAAAAGTAGATAAACGGGAATTAATTCTAATTCCCACATTAGAAAAAAAAGTAAAAGGTCTCGAGAAGAAAATAATCCTATTTGACCACTATACATTGCTAACATCAAGAAATGGAATAATCGGGAATCCCGAGTAACTGGCCAAGCCGCTAAAGTAGCTAAAGTCGTGATGAATCCCGTCAGTAAAACGGGTCCTATAGAAAGTCCGTCTATTCCCAACCTCCAGTGGAAATCAAAAAAGCGAATCCAGTTATAATCTTCGGCCAATTGTATTAATGGATCGTCTGGTTGGAAATGATAACAGAATACATAAATTGTTAGGAGGAATTCTACTATACATATACACAAAGTATACCACCTAATTACCTTATTACCCCTATGAGGGAGAAAGAAAATGAATGAACCCGCAAATATAGGCAAAACTACAATTAAAGTTAACCAAGGAAAAAAATTCGTGGTAAAGACAAAATACACTTGGACTAAAAAACCCGTACTCGAAACAAAATAAGATATACTTCATTTCGAGCGCGGGTTTTTGTCGGTAAACAAAAAGAAAAAGGATTCAAGTGGAGTTTTCTGGAACGTATCAATAAGCTAGACCCATACTGCGAGTTGTTTCATGCCATAAATAAACTCGAACACTCAAAAAATCGGTTGGACAGGCGGATTCACATCTCTTACAACCAACACAGTCCTCTGTTCTTGGAGCGGAAGCTATTTGTTTAGCTTTACACCCGTCCCAAGGTATCATTTCTAATACATCTGTGGGGCAGGCTCGGACACATTGAGTACATCCTATACATGTATCATAAATCTTTACTGAATGTGACATTGGATCTATACCTTTTTTTTGAATCTCATTAATTTCGATCTAGTATAACCCTGTATTGTATGTAAATGAATTACATATGCAAAGACCAGACGAATCGATGATTCACCAGAATTTGTCGAATCAACTTATTTCTGGGTCGGTTTAGAAAGGAGGTCCAAAATACTTTGATTTTTTAGATTTTTGAAGATTCTACATACCCAGTAATTGAATTTGAATTGATAACTCTTCAAATTTCTATCAAAATAATATTAATACTACTTATTCAGTAAATTCGATTGATTAATACGAGTTGATTTTCTGTTACGATAAATTGCCGAAACAATAGCCGGTCCAATAGCTGCTTCAGCGGCTGCAATAGCTATAACAAAAATGGAGAAAATGTTTCCTTTTAGTTGACGACTATCAAAAAAGTCAGAAAATGTTACGAAATTAAGATTAACCGCATTCAATATAAGCTCAAGACACATAAGAGCTCGAACTAAATTTCGGCTTGTGATTAATCCATAGATACCGATAGAAAATAAATAGGCACTCAAAACAAGTACATGTTCGAGCATCATTGAGCAACTCCTTATCAATCTTGATTCATTTCAATAGGAACAAAAATATCATTCACTCGAATATAACAAACAAATACAGAGCAAAGAAGTATGTTAGTAATAGATTGACATTTCTATTTTATATTATACATCAATTCAATTCTAATTGAATTGAAATGGATACGATAAACGAGAAATAGAATAAAGTTTGATTTGGAATGGCGCTTTTAAAGATTTTTAATCTTATTGACGGGCCACGGCAATTGCACCGATCAAAGCAACTAAAAGAATTATCGAAATGAGTTCAAATGGGAGAAAAAAATCGGTTGATAAATGAATTCCAATTTGTTGACTATTATTTATCAAATCTTGTTCTATAATCTGGTTTAATTTTGTAGTCCAAATAATTCCGTACCATGACGTATTTAGAATAGTAGTAACTAATAAAAAAAAAATACTGGTACAAACTAACAAAGTAATTCCGTCTCCAAGAGTCCAAAGACGAAAATTCTTGTCATATTCTAACCCGCTGATGAACATTACAGCAAATATGATTAAAACATTTATAGCTCCTACGTAAATAAGGAGTTGTGCAGAAGCTACAAACTGAGAGTTTGCTAGAATATAGAATAAAGATATACAAACAAGAACCAATCCCAACGAAAAGGCGGAAAAAATGGGATTGGTAAATAATATCACTCCTAGGCCTCCTAATATAAGACCTGATCCCAGAAAGACTAAAAGAAAATCATGTATTGGTCCAGGTAAATCCATTCGATGAAAAAAAGATATAAAAAATAAGACTCTTTCATGATCTTATTGAACTGACCAGGATAAGTTAAGTTGATCTATTTAAGACACGTTCCTAGTTGAATGCGATTCTAATGGATGCGAATTGATGTAGGTACAGTTAGTGTACAAATCACATTCTTTATCTGAAAGGCTAGTTCGAATCTAGTTGAAATCATTACATTAAAAAAGATTTCCAAGTAAATCCACAATTTTCATGAATCAACTAGATCAATAGTTGTTATTTTGAGTTTAGTCATTCACAAAGAAAAACCAACCCTGTTAAATTTATATCCTTAGTAAGAAAAAAAGGTTCTTGAATTTATCAAGGTATTTCTTTTTTATTGAATTGAGACCAATTCAAGATAGTTCGAACTGTGTAATCGTCAATTATTGATATTGGTAAACGGCCTAAAGCAATTTGATTATAATTTAATTCATGACGATCATACGTAGAAAGCTCATATTCTTCAGTCATTGATAAACAATTTGTTGGGCAATACTCAACGCAATTACCACAAAATATACAGATTCCGAAATCAATACTGTAATTAAGCAATCGTTTCTTTCGAATATCAGTTTCCAATTTCCAATCTACAACAGGTAGATCTATAGGACATACCCGAACACATACCTCACAAGCAATGCATTTATCGAATTCAAAGTGGATTCGACCACGAAAACGTTCTGATGTGATCAATTTTTCATAAGGGTATTGAATAGTTACAGGTAAACGATTCGCATGGGATAAGGTAATCAGAAAACCTTGACCAATGTACCTAGCCGCTCGTACTGTTTGTTGCCCATAATTCAGGAACCCAGTTACCATAGGGAACATATCCTAAATATCGATAAAAATTTTTTGTTTGTTTCTTTCTCTTGTTTGGGACAAGTTATCAATCTAGTTACTAGGGAATAAAAAAAAGTCTATTTTGCTTATATTATAGTGAAAGGAGTTGGGAAGAAGTTGTTAATAATAAATTCCCTAAAGAAATAGGTAAAAGAAATTTCCATCCAAGATTTAATAATTGATCCATTCTTAGTCTAGGTAAGGTCCATCTTGTTGTGATAGAAATGAACAAGAACAAAAAAGTTTTCCCTAGTGTAATGAAAATACCAATTGTTGTTCCAAAGACTCCATCCCTTGCATTTATTCCAAATAGGTCAGGAACGAATATGTATGGAATAGAGAGATTCCAGCCTCCCAAGTAAAGAACTGTTACAAATAATGAAGAAACTAGTAGATTTAGATAGGAAGCAACATAAAATAAACCGAATTTAATACCTGAATATTCTGTTTGATAACCTGCTACTAATTCTTCCTCTGCTTCTGGTAAATCAAAAGGTAATCTTTCACATTCGGCTAGAGAAGAAATTATAAAAACGAGAAATCCTATAGGTTGGCGCCACAAATTCCACCCCCACAAACCATATTTGGACTGTGCTTCAATTATATCAACTGTACTTAAACTGTTAGACAATTCTAGTCGGTGATAAGATCACAGTTATCATCGCTATTACAGAACCGTACATGAGATTTTCACCTCATACGGCTCCTCGAGGGTCCCACATAAATCTCAGGACTGCTTCGATATTTTTCATTTTGAAATTTTTGTAGGATAGATAGAATCAAAAGTAATCGAAAGGTTCCGAATTAGACCAATGGAATTCTGTCTGCTATACTAAAAGGCTTCTGAATTGATCTCATCCTTTACATTTTTTTATTAAATTAATATTAAATTAATATTTAATATATATTTGTATTTGATTTATTTTCAATTTGATTTATTTTCAGTTTTTTTGTTGAGACTTCATTTAAACCCTTCAGAAAAGACTCTTTTTAGAAATATTAATAGATATCTCACCCTATCCTTTTTTATTACGAAAAGAAATTAACATGAAGCATGATATGAAGTGTAACTTTCTGAATCGTAATATAGTTATAGTAAAGCAAGGATAATAATATAGTTATAGTGTTATAGTAAAGTAAGAATAAGAAAAAATTTTGCAATCACATTCTTTCTATTTTTTGTTCTTTTGTTTTGCTAAAAAAGGAAGTAAAGGATTACTTCGTTCCTGATAGTCATTCACTTTATCGGTGGATAGCAGCATACTCTGGATCGGAATTCTGGGGAGTACTACTTGATCATTTCTACTAATTTAAAGCCCCAATTAGTATTTCGTTTATGTGGAATTTTTTTCCGATAACTTAGAAAATCTCTATTACTAATCCTTTGTGTACCTTGGTGTTCCTAACCATCCACTCAGTTTTACTCAATCTTTTCGACAATTCGTATCATATATAGTAATAGATAGAAACGATAGCACGAACTCCAAAGAATGGATCTGTCTGTTTAACCCGCTTCAAGCCATGATAACTAATCAACCAGTCTTGGGGTAAATAGTTTTTCTTTACTGCTTCTATTTACTTATATTAACTTTGGCGGAATTCTTGTACATAGGAAATGAGACTCAAGCTTTTTACTGCGAATTTCGAAGCTGTTTTCTTTCACTCACCTAACTATCTGGTTTAGTTCATCAACCCGAAGGTTGAATAAAAAAGAAAGTTATCTAGTCAATGTATTTTAGTTCATTCTTAGAAAACTCTCGAAAGAAAAAATTGTGGAAATTTGATGTCTCAACGAATCACACGTAGAGATATTGATAACACGCAAAGAGTTAATGGTATTTCATAACTAATAGATTGGGCAGCAGCCCGTAGACCGCCTAAAAAGGAATATTTATTATTTGATCCATATCCTGACATAAGAAGTCCAATGGGAGCAATACTTGAAATGGCGATCCATAAAAAAACACCATTACTGAGATCGACTAGAATAAGTCGATAGCTAAAAGGAATTACCGAATAACTTAGTAAAATTGATATGACTGCTATGGAGGGTCCAACACTAAATAAACCCATATCGCCTCTTGATGGAAGAAGGTTCTCTTTGAAAAGTAGTTTTGTTCCATCTGCTAGAGCTTGAAGAATTCCCAAAGGGCCGGCGTATTCAGGTCCAATACGTTGTTGTATCCCTGCGGATATTTCTCTTTCTAACCACACAATTACTAGTACACCTATTGTGATTCCCAAAATAAGAATCAATATAGGTACAAGCATCCATATAGTCCCATAGACTTCTTTTAAGAATTCTAATATAGAAAAAGAATTGATAGCTTGTACTCCTGTTGTATCAATTATCATTTCAACGATCAATTTCTCCCATAATGATATCTATACTACCTAGTATTGTCATAATATCGGCCAATTTCATTCTTTTAACTAACTGAGGAAGAATTTGCAAATTGATAAAACCCGGCGGGCGAATTTTCCATCTCCATGGAAAAGCACTCTGATCTCCTATCAAATAAATTCCCAATTCGCCCTTTGGGGCTTCGACTCTTACATAAAGTTCTTGTCTCGATAACTCAAACGTGGGAGCCGGTTTTTTACTAATGAATCGATATTCAAAATTATTCCATTCAGGATCTCTTACTCTGTTAAAGCGTCGGATTTCTAAATTCTCATAGGGGCCTCCCGGAATTCCTTCTAGAGCTTGCTGAATAATTTTTACAGATTCCACCATTTCGCCAATTCGGATTAAATAACGAGCTAATGAATCGCCCTCCTTCTGCCATTGAACTTCCCAATCAAATTCTTCATAACATTCATAATGATCAACTTTACGAAGATCCCATTGTATTCCGGAAGCCCGTAACATCGGTCCTGACAACCCCCAATTTATTGCCTCTTCTCCGCCAATAATGCCCACCCCTTCAACTCGTTCTAAAAAAATAGGATTTCGCGTAATAAGCTTTTGATATTCAGCAATTGCTGTTAAAAAATACTCACAGAAATCCAAACATTTATCTATCCAGCCGTAAGGTAAATCGGCAGCGACTCCTCCGATACGAAAAAAATTATGCATCATTCTCATGCCAGTGGCAGCTTCGAATAGATCATATATCAATTCTCTTTCTCTGAAAATGTAGAAGAAGGGGGTCTGTGCGCCAATATCCGCCATAAAAGGTCCAAGCCATAATAAATGAGAAGCTATACGACTCAACTCCAACATAATAACTCGGATATAGCTAGCCCTTTTAGGTACTTGAATATTTCCTAATTGTTCTGGTGCATTTATAGTTATTGCTTCTGTAAACATAGTAGCTAAATAATCCCAACGTGTTACATAAGGCAAATATTGTATAATTGTTCGGTTTTCCGCAATTTTTTCCATTCCTCTGTGCAAATAACCTATTATTGGTTCACAGTCAATAACATCTTCGCCATCTAAAGTAACAATGAGTCGAAGAACGCCATGCATTGATGGGTGGTGAGGTCCTATATTTACTATCATTAGATCTTTTCTTGTAACTGGTCCAGTCATAAGTTTTTTCCGTATTTCTTCTTCCATGAATTGCTGAAAACGAAAAGAAGTTCATCCAAATTGAAGATCGAATAAATCAAAGAAAATAATTGTTCAAATTAACGTTTTTTTATCGCTCGAATATTCAATTGACTGATTAATTCTTTATAACGCACTCTATTTTTTTTTGAAAAATAAGTCAGAAGTCGTTGACGTTTTCCCAAAATTTTCCGTAGCCCTCTCTGAGATGAATAGTCTTTTTTGTGTAATTCCAAATGTGAGCTAAGTCTCCGTATTTTATTGGTGAAACAGAATACTTGAAACTCAACAGATCCCTTCTTTTCTTCTTGCGAAATAACTGACATGAATGAATTTTTTGTCATAACTTTATAAATCCATATATATATAACTTCGTATGCGTCAATTTTTTTATTAATTTACTCTTTTTATTTTACGAATATGAATTTGACTGATCAGTAATAATAATGCGAGGTATTTTGATCTAGTATACACAAGAATCAATCCTAATTTCCTTATTGATTCATTTTATGATCTAATTGATACGTCATTGAATTAGTATTCATGTATCAAAAAAGGATGTAAGACAAGGCATGTGCGCAGCTATTTATCCACCCGATATATATATCGTAGGGGAAGACAATTGTATCATCAATCAATTTTCAATCGTGGATACATATGTATCCTTAACATACTGAAACGACTACCATTATTAGTATCAAACCAATAGCGATTCATACAAGCTAAATCTTCTAATCGATAATTGGGCCAAAGAAAGAATTTCATTAATTTCATTTTCTCTCTATCAAGATCTTTGCTTTCATCCAAAAATTGACCACAGGTTTTTACCTTGTTCCCATTGCAAAATACTGCATTTTTATCCACACAATTACTATTCCTTGAATTGAAACAACTTAGAATTCTCAATTCTCTACGCCGTCTAGACGAGAAAATATTTTCAGGAACAAGCAAATCATAATGATTTTTGTTTCTATTTTTCGTCATCATTTGATGTCTTGCAATCGATTCCTCAAAATGATTCTTATCCATATTTTCTCTGTATCTTTTTTGATTATTTTTTTGTTTAATCTCATGAACCAAAGAAATCCTTATGGTTTGATACATAATCAATTCTACATTATGTTTTACAGGTATACGAACTGGTTCGATAATAAATATTCCCTCTTTTAGGATTTTTGAAAGATTCAAATCCCGGATTAGCATTGGATCCAGAGTGAACTCCTCCTTCTTAATAAAGCCGAAACCAAACTTTGTTGTCATTCTGCTTTCCTTTTCCCATTCAAGTACGGACAGCGCATAATCGAATAATTCGATAGTCAAAGGACTCAGCAGCCATTTCAATTGCAAAGCAAAAGATCCTTTCATGAACGCATCTAAGTCGATTTCCCAAGTCCAAATGCTTTGGGGTTGATTTTTCGTGAGATTTTTATTTTGACTAACATCTTCACTAACATCTTCATTAAAATGAAAAATAAGTGAATGAATTGGTATAAACCCGGGTTTCATTTTATATACATTAAAAAATAACTCAAATTGTGGGAATAACCAAGGTATCGGCTTCGATACAGGACGGTTTAGTCTTTCTTCACTCATTCCCATCCAATCAAAAAAAGAAAAGAAACCCTTGGATGGGTTGATTTCTTTATCTTTATTAATTTTGAGATAAAAAAGACCTTTCGTATCACAAAATTTTCTATCTGGATTTTTTATATACATAAAATAATCTTTTCTTATAAAATTAGTAATAGGGATACTCCCCCCCATATCAACAAATTTCGGTTTATGTATGTTGTAATTATATGAGTCCTTCTTATCTTCATAATAAATCGATTGATATGCTAAAAGATCATATCTATACAGTTTTTGAAAATGATCGTTTTTATTTAGCAATAACGAAACCTTTTCCTCTCTTTCAGATGAATCCCGTTTGATTAAATTTGGATTTTCAACCCTACAATGTTGATTGACTCTATTTCGCCATTTTTGCGGTACTAATTTAGACCATTTTAGCTCAGATAAATCGTATGGATAATGACTCTTTAACCAATTTTTCCATTGATTCATTCCAGAATTCTGAAGTTTCTTATGCTTTAATTCGGAAGAAATTATTCCTTGTCTTCGAAAATAATCTTTTATTTCATTCTTAAGAAATAAAGATGCTCCGTCATATTGAAGGACAGATCCTAACTTATACAAGTTAATAACCTGGGTTTGTGATAATTTGTAAAATACATAGGCCTGTGACACGAGGGATAATTTAAAAGAAACCTCCGACTTCGTCTGAATCTTATGACGAATACGAGAAGGTGAAAGTTTTTTTTGTATAGTTGAAATACGCTCAATTATCTTTTTCTCTTTTGTATCAAAAAAAGATTTTTTTTTTAATTTACGAAAAAGTTTTATAATGATCATGGGCCTATAAAGACTATTAGTAAGACGATTAATGATATATGGAAAGCTCTCTAGAAGGATATCCGTGTATATCCTTTCCACGATCCATTTAAAAAAAAAATGTGATTTACGGATTAATCGATCATTTCTTCTTTTTAATATCTGAAAAAGATTTTTTAGTGATGCTAATTTTTGAGCACCATAACTTGTTTTGTTAGGACTAATATTTATCTTTAGAGTTCGAAATCCATTTTTCTTGTCTTTTGTAATTCTTTCTATTTGATTTCTGATTGTGCTTGTTCTATCAGTCAGATCTTTCATTTTTATTTCTGTCAGTGAATAATTTGTCCAATCCATAGATCGGGTTTGAATGGATGATTCATGAATAATCTGATTATTGATTATAGAATCTTTTTTTATTTCACTCGAATCCTCTCTCCATTTTTTTGGTTCTTTTTGGACCTTTAGAAACAATAATTTTTTTCTTTCTTTGAAACTTTTTAGAACTCGAAAACTCCATTTTAGAATTGCTTTTTGGAGTTTTTTCAAAGGGGGTCCAAAATAATAACAAAACAAAATACCAAGTCCTACGAGAGGAGAACCAAAAGGACGGTCAGTTTCCAGTCCCCAAATCGTTAAAAAAGCAGCAGGACTTTCCTGCTTTGGATTTGGATCCCTACGAGAAGGTCGTATCTTAGATCGGTGCCAAGGTTTCAGACGGAAAGGAAATCGTATCATTATTTGTATACCCTCTGTGGCCCAGTTTGGAGGAAAAATTCCGTTTCTTCCTGGTTTTAGTACTGGCATACCATTATAGGTGCATATAACATACACTTCTCTATTCATCTCCCTTATATCCTGCCCCCACTCGGGCTCTTGGCGTAATAAGAAACGGACAATATTTTTAGCTAGTATCAATGAAGGTAATACAATAGATTGTCTAAGCCTCGACTGAATTAGTAAAATCAAAGCTCTTATTCCATGAGCATAAATAAGGATATCATAGAGGTCTGCTATTTTTTCTCGTGTCCTTTCTATTCGTTCCATTTCCGTCTGCCCGTCCCGCCCCTTTTCCATTTCATTGACTTCTTTTTGAATTTCTTCGTAGCTTTTGTTTTCCTCCATGTACATTTTTTTTTGTTTTTTCAACCTCTTTATTCTTTTTGCTACGCTTCCTTTTATACCCTTTCTAAAAATGTCTTGTATTAGGTCGGAAATCTCAATTACTGATAATATGAATGGTTCGAAAAGAACATCCCAAGAAAATCCTACTCTGTCGAAAAAAAGTGGGGAATACGGATATAAGGGAAACATTTTCCCCGTAAGGGTTTTACGTCTTTGAACACGCATAGAACCTGTGATTATGTCTCGACGAAAATCCGCTTCATAGGGATAATCTATCATATCCACTTCTTCTAGTTCATTAGGCTTCGTCATAGTTGGGGCGGCATTCTCTGGACCCTGCGTAAAAAGAACCATACGTTTCGCTTTCCTCGAGCGAATTTGATGGTCTACTATCCACTCTTCCCCCTCTTCCGTTGTTGCAGTTTTTCCGAGTTGTTCTACCTCGCTGAATAATCTGTATGACCATCGGGGGACTTTTTTATTTATTCCAATCGATTTTTTTCGAGTTGTTTTTTCCATGGGAGGAATTATGGCTGTATCGCATATTGTTTGAATGATGGGATCAATTATGACTCTTTCGATTAAAAATTTCAAAACTTTTTCTGGATCTTCTGAATCAATTCGTCTTTGTTCCGGAAATAAAGAAATTCTTTTCCAATTTGATGTTGATTCTTTAGCAAATTCATCGATTAAAAGACTCAATTCTCTTGCTAATGCTTTTTGATCCAATGTATATATTTTCTGTCCCAATTTCTCTTCCAATTTCTCTTCCAATTTCTGGTCCAATTTCTGGACCAATTTCTCTTCCAATGTAGCTATTTTCCCTTCCAATTTCTGGTACAATTCTTCAAAATTATGAACATTAAGTTCCTTACCCTTAAAAAGAAGGATACTATGAACTTTATTGAGTTTATTTAAAAAATTTGTCTCTATCGAATTTTTGACTGCAGTTTCATTTAGGATTGAAGGTAAATAAAATTTTTTAATTATTCCACGATAGGATCCGTTTAAGAGAGGATCATATATTTTAGGCAAGTATTCTTCTTTAGTTTTATGATTGCATAATC